TTGGTCAATAAAAATATATTTCAATGCTATTTTTTTTTTGTTTTTCTTTAGTTTAACCAATTTATCATGAAAGGTAAAAAGAGGTAAAGTAACCTTGTGTTTATTGTCGTCTAAATTGAAGTTTTCTTCTTCTATATGGAAAAAGGGAATAAATAAATCAATCAAATTCCGGGACGCTTCATGAAGCGCTTCTTTAGGAGTTAAACTTCCATTTGTCCATATTTCGAGAAAAAGCATCTCTTGTTTTTCATTTCCATTCCCATAAGAATGAATACTATGATTTGCATTTCGAACAGGCATGAATACAGCATCGATAGGATAACTTCCGCCTTGAAAATTAGTTTCACTTTTTATACGATATCCTCGACTCCTCTCAATTTGTAATCCAATATAAAAATCAATAGGTTCTGTCAAGCTAGCTATATGTTGTGTATTATCAACGATTTCCACATAAGGTGGTGAGATTATATCTTGAGCTGTTACATACCCAGGACCCTTAACACAAATAGACGCATCACAAGTTCCATATAAATTACTTCTCAATACTATTTCTTTCAAATTCATTAAAATTTCATGTACTGATTCTTGAATACCCACTACGGTAGAATATTCGTGGGGTATTTTCTCAGATTTTGCGCGTGTGATACATGTTCCTTCTATTTCTCCAAGTAAAGCTCTTCGCATCGCAATGCCTATGGTGTCGGCTTGACCTTTCATAAGTGGAGACAAAAGAAAGCGCCCATAATAAAGACGCTTACTGTCTGTCCTTGATTCAACACACTTCCACTGTAGTGTCCGAGTAGATACTGTTACTTTCTCTCGAACCATAGTAATATAATATTATTTGATCGAATCATTTATTTCTCTTGAAATTTCTTTAATATTTTTTTTTATACGCGTCTTTTTTTAGGAGGTCTACAGCCATTATGTGGCATAGGAGTTACATCCCGGACGAAAGTTAATAGTATACCACTTCGACGAATAGCCCGTAATGCTGCATCTCTTCCGAGACCGGGTCCTTTTATCATGACTTCTGCTCGTTGCATACCTTGATCGACTACTGTACGAATAGCATTTCCAGCTGCCGTTTGAGCAGCAAAAGGTGTCCCTCTTCTTGTACCCCGAAATCCACAAGTACCGGCCGAAGACCAAGAAACCACCCGACCTCTTATATCTGTAACAGTCACAATGGTATTATTGAAACTTGCTTGAACATGAATAACTCCCTTTGGTATTCTACGTGTATTCTTACGTGAACCAATACGTCCATTCCTACGCGAACCCATTTTTGGTATAGTTTTTGCCATATTTTATCATCTCATAAATATAAGTCATCATAGATATATGGATATATCCATTTCTTGTCAAAACAAATCTTTTTTATTTGTACATCGGGTCTTTTAGAGAGTCTTTTTTACACTATCCCTGTCTTTGTTTATGTCTCGGGTTGGAACAAATTACTATAATTCGTCCCCGTCTACGAATTAGTCGACATTTTTCACAAATTTTACGAACAGAAGCTCTTATTTTCATATTTTGAATTCCTTAAACTTAATTTTGAATCGTAGTCCCACGGAAACTAATGTTAAAGTTGAAAAAGAAAAACCACCCAATCCCTCGAATCTTTGTTGGGGAGTTGATAAATGATACGCCCTCTGGTTGAATCAGAATGCCTTACTTTAATTTTGACTCTATCTCCTGGCAGTATCTGTATAAAACTATGCCGGATCTTTCCTGAAATATAATCTAGATTAAGATCTTCATTATCTAAAGGAGCTCGGAACATACCATTTGGAAGCACTTCCGTAATTAAACCCTCATGAATCCATTTTTGTTCTTTGTATTCCAGGTAAAACCCCCTTAAATTAGTAATTAATGTAGGAGGAACAAGATTATATACTCCGCATTTTTTTTTTTCACAACAAATAGAAAGTTTCGGATCCAATGCAGATATAAGAAGGATTACCATATATAACACAAAATTTCTCCGCCTATTTCTTTTAGTCGGGCCTCTCGATCTGTCATTATACCATGAGAAGTAGAAAGAATGACAACGCCCATTCCACCCAAAATTCTAGGAATTCTTTGATAGTTAGAATAGATTCGTAGACCAGGTCTACTGATCCGTTTTAAATTTAAAAGATTTCTATAGGGCCCCTTTCTATTTCTTGTATGTCGCAGGGTTGAAACCAAAAAATATTTGTCGCTTTCTCGATGTTTCCTCACATTTTCGATAAAACCTTCTCGTAAAAGGATTTTAACAATGTTTTCATTGATATTAGTAGATGCTATTCGAACTACTCTTTTTTTATCCATATCCGCATTGCGTATAGAGGTTAGTATATCAGCAATAGTGTCCCTACTCATAATGGACTAAAATTCTTGTTGCCCCCGAATTTTTATATAATCAACATGTTTTTTTACTTAATTTTTTTTTTGTTTATGAAAAAAAAATTATATTATTAAATTAAAGGTATATGCGTGAAACACAATCTACTAAATTAATTTGAATCTATTTCTTTCCAATACCCGACTATAACTATATCATAGTCTCATCTTACTATTTTAAGACTATTATAATACCTCGGGCGCCAATGAAACTATTTTAGTAAAATTTAAATGTCTCAATTCCCGGGCGATCGCACCAAAAACGCGAGTTCCTTTAGGATTTCCTTCTTGATCAATGACAACTGCGGCATTGTCATCATATCGTATTAGCATACCATTGTCGCGTTTAAGTTCTTTGCAGGTACGTACAATTACAGCTCTGACCACTTCTGATCTTTCTAGGGGCATATTTGGTACTGCTTCTTTAATCACAGCAACAATAACGTCACCGATATAAGCATATCGGCGGTTACTAGCTCCTATGATTCGAATACACATCAATTCTCGAGCCCCACTATTATCTGCTACATTCAAACGTGTCTGGGGTTGAATCATTTTTTTTTGTTCTTTCAATGCAAAGGGCGAAGAAAAAGAAAGAAATATTTTTTGTCAAAAAAAAAGTAAACCTTGCATTTTTCATTCCCAGGATTTATTTTCTTTGATTCTACATTCTTATCCCAAAATAATAAATTGAGTTTTGATAGGCATTTTGGATGCTGCTATTGAAATGGCTTTTCTGGCTATATTTTCTGTGACTCCACCCATTTCATAAAGTATTCGACCTGGTTTAACAACAGCTACCCAATATTCTGGAGAGCCTTTACCTGAACCCATACGTGTTTCTGTGGGTCTTACTGTAACTGGTTTGTCGGGAAATATACGTACCCATATTTTTCCACCCCGACGCGCATTTCGTGTCATTGCCCGGCGCCCCGCTTCTATTTGTCTAGATGTGATCCAAGCGGGTTCAAGCGCTTGAAGAGCATATTTACCAAAACTAATATGATTACCTCGATAAGACATTCCCTTCATTCGTCCTCTATGTTGTTTACGGAATCTGGTTCTTTTGGGGTTATAGTTGATGGTTCTTTCTGAATTCCACCTCTACTACAGAACTGGACGTGAGAGTTTCGTCTCATCCAGCTCCTCGCGAAAAAGGGATTCAAAATATTCAAAATGTAGCAATTAAAAAAAGAATGTTTTCGCGGGCGAATGTTTACTCTACTATCTATTTCAGTTGTAAGGTTAATTCATTACGTCTCAGATCAGAATAGATGAATTCTTTCTCGGTTCCTTCCGCCATCCCGACCAATGAATCGTTAGGATTTGGTTTCAATAAAATCTTCTACATTCATGGGTTCCATCGTTCCCATCGCTTCTTGTTTAATGGTTAGGTCTTAATGTTACAACGGAGCTCTTAATGAAATTTGTTCTTGAGTCAATTTTCTCAGTCTTTATTGGCTAAAGGCTCTTGGTTTTTTGTTCTATAAATCTATCATTTAATTATGTATGAATCAGTATTAATGCTTTATTACATTGTCTTTTATGAGATGACTAAATGACTCATAGACCTTACATATTAGAATTCTATATCATTTCTATTTTTTTTTCTCTCTTTCTCTCACCCCTCTATCCACATCTTTTTCTATATTCCGGTTCACACCTTAGAATAATATTTTTTGCTTTTTTAGTTTATGCAAAACAAATTTCAGTTGCTACAATGATATGAAAAATTTATCATATCTTGACTGCTTTGTTGGATCTAGATAATGCGAAGTGATGAGTTGGTTCTTAGTTCTATAGTTATTAGTTCATATTAGGGAGGCTTTTTTTTATTTTTGAACCTTATTCCTAAAAAAACCAACGAGTCACACACTAAGCATAGCAATTATATCAAACATTTATTTAATCGAATTTTTATTCAACCCTATAGAATTAAATAGAATTAAAGAATTACGAGCTCTTTTTTTTTATTTTATTTTCAATCAAAAAAATGAACGAGTTTCTTATTTTTTGTTGGATTTTGGGGGTAAAAAAAAAGAAAAGCCAAGGAAAGTTTTTTTATTCTTCATCTATAAATATCCAAATTTTGATACCTAATACGCCATAGATAGTTCGAACTGTATAGGCACAATAATCAATTTTAGCCCGAATGGTTTGTAGGGGAACCCTGCCTTCTCTGATCCATTCGACGCGTGCAATTTCTTTTCCATCAATGCGCCCTGCAATTTGTACTTGAATTCCTTTTGTATCTGCTTGTTCGGTTAATTCAATAGCCTTTTTCATTGCTTTGCGACAAGAAACTCTATTTTTTAATTGTCCGGCTATAAATTCTGCAAGAATATTAGGATTTCCATAAGGCTTTGCAATTCTTGTGATAGTAATATTGAGTTTTCGGTTTACAAAGTTAAACTCTTTTTGTAGATTCGTCTGTAATTCTTCGATTCCTTGTGGCCGATTTTCGATTAAAAATTTAGGAAATCCCATATAGATTATGACCTGGATCAGATCAATTCTTTTTTGAATCTCTATACGTGCAATTCCCTCGATGCCGGAGGATATTCTCATATTCTTTTGTACATAATTTTTTATACAATCTCTTATTTTTTTAT